TTTTTATATGTCTATAGAATTATAAATTATATAAATTATATTATATATAAATTATATAATTATATATAATTATATACCTATATAATAAACTAATAATAGAATAAAAATAATATAATATAAAGAAGAGGTATAAAAGAAAGACCCTTTTTTCAAACCTTACTTTTTGTGTAATGTAACATAGTAATTATCCTTTTTCGATTGGGGGAGATGGCTGAGTGGACTAAAGCGTCGGATTGCTAATCCGTTGTACGGGTTTTTCGTACCGAGGGTTCGAATCCCTCTCTTTCCGCTTTTGTCAATGACTTGGTATTTTTTATTTATCTTTCAATTTCGACGAGTCTTTTTTTTTTTATTTATTTAATAGTTAAAGATGTGGAATAGATAAAATCCTAAGAACATTTAAAAATCGAGCAAGGAAAACAAAAACTTTATTTTTTATTCGTCACGTCCAGGATTACGTCCTGGATCATTAGATAGGAATCCGAAGATAAAGAGAGAAACAAAGAATATCACTACTGTGTAAACAAATAGTTTGAGAGTAAGCATTACACAATCTCCAAGATCATTTTTTTTTTTTTGAAAAAAAAAAAGAGAATAGATTCTCCATTTTTATACCACATATATCTTATTTTGACACCAAGAAATGGTTTTTATAAATCTAGAAATAGAAAAGAATTTTCAGAAATTCATTTGTAATGTAATACGAGTCAAGTTTTTCATTACAAATTTTTTTTCATACCCACAATATCTAATTGTGGGGGACTCTAATAAGTTCTTTCAATGTAAAAAAGGTCCGAATGCAGAAATGGGGTGATCCCCAGACTTTTTGTGGCGATACAAGAATTTCAATATTTGAATTGAAGCTTTATACTATAAAACTTATCTGATCTTATCAATTGTTAGAATTTTTTTTTAGAATAAATCATGAATTTTTCTAGGACAGTATTCAAGATCTCATCGAAAACTTACAGCAGCTTGCCAAACAAAAGCTAAGAGAAAAAATAGCAGAGGTATTACTGGCATAATATCTACGATTGGATTTAAAAAAGCGTAGGCCTCGGGCAATTTGGCAAATAAAAAACTATTTGAAGAAAGAGCAGAATTAAGCCAGATACAGATCAAACTAAAGATATTAAGCATAACAAACATTTTGTTCTTTGTTTTGTTCTTGAAGATAATTGTATTTATTTTGATTTTGATTGAGTTTTTAATATGAGTTATTAATAATTGATAATATAATGTTATTTTTTTTTTTTAGTTTAAGTTATAGAAAAAAAATGAGTAAAAACTAAAAAAAAAAAAATAAGGTAGACCAAAAAACTTTTCTTTGATTTGAACTAACTCAATCAAAAATACTTCAATTCTCAAATGAAAAGAGAATAGAAGAAATCATACTTTCATACAATATCTTAATTGAATTATATTTAATGATCAATAAATTTCGTTTAATTCTATATCTAAATGTATCAAAATCCTAGTACCAATCTATTCTATAGATATTTGGACTATAATTGACGAACAACTAATAACAATATTAGTGTTTATTAATATTAATGTTGAATATAAATATAAAATGGGGCGTGGCTAAGTGGTAAGGCAACGGGTTTTGGTCCCGGTATTCGGAGGTTCGAATCCTTCCGTCCCAGAGCATACCTATTATATATATCATATCAGATTATATATATCGTATCAGAATACATATTTTATATCAGAATAAAAGATTGTCTTTTTTTATTTTTGAATTTTAAACAACTTTCTGTTTTTTTATTAAGACTATAATAAAATAATAAATAATATTAGATAGAATATGATTCTTTTTTCTTATTTTTCTCATAATGATTGATTCTTATCTGAATTATATCTTTTTCACAAATTTAATCGTGTTGAAATAACACCAAATAACACACAGATATAATTGAATCTATTTGTATCCAGGTAAGATGGGAGCATAGATCAAAAGCAGAGAAAAGAGTTTAAATTAAAAAAGCAAAATTCGGGGATGGGCTTTTCATTGTATGCCCATCCCTGTCATATTTAAGTTAGTTAGTCATAAAAAATAAAAAAAGACTTACTTACGATATCCATTGGAATTTTCAATGATGCATTCTAAGTGGTGCAGTCTGATTATAAATTTTTAAAATTATAAACACGGGTGTGTTTTTAATATTGGGGTACTAATTAACTTCAATCAATAGGATTAAGTCTCTTAAGACTAGTTTAGAGTAAAAAAAAAATAGGAGCAATAACTTAATCTGGACTTGTTTTAACTTGCATTTATACAAAATAGTCTAGCACTTCCTAAACTAAATATAGGATTATTTTTTGTGTTTTCTCTAATGAATAATTGTAAATTTATGTAACAATTGAGACAAAGTCTATTATCTTATTCACTTTACCTTAGGTAAAGATTGCAGAAAGATTATTGAATTTTTTCAAGTCAAATAAACTACGCAGAAAATTAGGAAATGCTTACTATTTCATTGAAAACTTTATTTATTTCGATTAATTTTTGTGAAAAGAGATTTGTGATCCCTAATTTAAAAATATTTAACATAGAATAGAATATAATATATAGAATATATAATTACTTTCAAAAACATTTGTTTAGATCTGATAGATATGGGAATCTCCTATTCTTTTCTTTCGATTATGATTTATCAAAAATAATAACAACCCCAATCCTCCCTTAAACCAGTCTTTAGTCCCCACCCCATTAAATTAATTAAATTAAATAAAAAAAAATTTAATTTGTTTTTTATTTGATCTATCTCTATCTATTTATTTGAAATCATTGATGGTTTAATCAGAATATGAATTTCTCTCTCTTATTATGAAAATACGGTTTTTACTTTTACTGTAAAACTTTATTCAAATAATGTAATGATATTGAAATAGGAAATTTTTCAATCAATTTAGTATTTTTAATAATGTCTTATGAGTCCTTGGTACTTGAAGAAGTGTGAAATTGGTGAATCTATTTTTTCAAGTCACTTGAAGATTGAGGATGCGGATTCAAAAAAAAAAAAATAACTTATTTGTGTTATTTATTAGTTATAATTTTTATATTAGAATTTGAGATTCTAAAGAAAAAATCTATGGGGTTAAATTGAATTCTTGCTGAGACTTCTTCAGAAACTGCCTATTCATAAAAGTATAGATTACTATGTACCGACCGAACCAATGATTATTCACGATTCCATAATTGAATCAATTACATACTGGTTACAGTAACCTACTAGAGAAATGTTATGGTAAAACTTCGTTTAAAACGATGTGGTAGAAAGCAACGTGCGACTTGAAGGATATGGTCGGCTGTGGATTCTGACATCCACCATTTTTTTTATTAATTATATAGGAATGAGGGTGCTCCTGGCTCGACATCGTTTGTTCTGTTCCACTATAAAAACCTCATTTTTTTCGGGTTGTGGTGTAAATAGTACATGATCATGATGGAGCTCGAGTAAAAAGTATTGATTCATTTTTTAGGGGCACGGATCTAGGGTTAGTGTTAATTAATAAGTTGAAACAACTTCGTAAGTATATTTTCGATATATAAATCGAAAGGATCCAATTCTAGCAAGTTTCAAATTCATAAGGAAAATTTATTGGAATTGGTAAAACTCTTTCGATCAAAAGTGTATCACGCGGGAATCAACCATTTGTATGATTCTTTGATAGAAAGAAATTACAAAAATAAAAATGGTATGTTGCTGCCATTTTTTGAAATGATTAAAGATCACCGAAGTCATGTCTAAACCCAACGATTCAAGGCAACGATAAAGAATCCTGTAACAAGGAAATACCGTTTTCAGTTGTCTCAATAAATAGATCATAATGAAGAATCAAAATAAATTCTAAAGGAGACAGACAAAAAATGCGTGGTTAGAGACCGCTCAATAAACGAAATGCCTAAAGGTTTTCCTTTGGGTTATTTGAGAGTTATCCAACTTGAGTTATGAGGATGTGAATACGAATGATTTATTTTTCTTTTTCGGGCAAGAATAAGGAATAAGAAAAAGTACTTAAATCATAGTTTAATTGATTTGATGATCTTATGGATCTATTTGACATTAATTTAAAATTCTATACATAGACATAATTTCGAATTTTCTTGAGCCGTACGAGGAGAAAACTTCTTATACGTTTCTAGGGGGGGGGTATTATTCATTTACATCTATCCCAATGGGCGGTTTATCGAATCGTTGCAATTGATGTTCGATCCCGAAGAGAAGGAAGAGATCTTCGGAAAGTGGGTTTTTATGATCCGATAAAGAATCAAACTTATTTAAATGTTCCTGCTATTCTATATTTCCTTGAAAAGGGCGCTCAACCTACGGGAACTGTTCATGATATTTCAAAGAAGGCAGGAGTTTTTATGGAACTTTCCTTTAATCAACAGATGAGATTCAATTAATGAAATAAAAAAAAAGGGGGGGGGGGGGGGATGACTTGTATATAACTTTGTATAACCTTTTCTATATTACTCCCCCTCTTTTGTTCTATTCCTACCCATTTATAATTACTAACATAAAATGTTGTCGTCTATAACGACAATATTTTATTTATTTTAATTTTAGTAAGATAAATTCATATAAGACAGATAAATAGAAAAAAAATCAAGTGAATAAATGAAGTAGTTGGATCTATAAATATACAATTTTATATTATCGCTAATTCAATAACGGTTGGTTTTCGTTGAAACTTTAACTTTCTTTTTTTTTTTTTTATGAACTGAACAAATAAAAAAAACATGGTATTTAAGCTTGCTTTTTTTACTTATATTGATTGAGTAAACCCAAGCAAGATTTTTTTATACTTCTCTACGAATTTTTTTTACACCTATACTTTTTTGTCTCTATCTTTATTATTTATGCAGTGCCAATTCAATACAAGTCATTAGTTTTATTTTTTAATTTATATTTTTATTATAGTTATAGTATTATAGTAATTCAATATTCTATTTTCAATATTATATTTATTGAATTTAATAAGAAAATATTGTTGAATTAAATAGAAAATATTGAATAATTTTTTATTTAAATTTATGGTTTTCTACATTATGTTCTTTTCTCAACATTCACATTCATATTGACAACAGTATATCAAACAAATATAATTCGATCGTGAATAAATGTATCTATTTCTCTGTTCTATAGACTTGGTTTTTTATTTTACTTTATTCAAACGATGGGTTCATTGGATTTGCTGGGATACAAGAAGTCTTTATTTTTTTTTTTTTTAATAAAAAAAATGGATAAGATAATAATGTATAACATACGAACAAAATCCGTGGTAGTCTATAAATTTTTATTTTATTTATATTTTTATCTTAATCTATCTTCTTATTTTTCTTATTTTAGACGTCATTGTATTTGCATCTGATATGTTTATTTTTATGTTCATAATCGATTAGAAATATTTTTTCTATTTTAATATTTTGATTGCGTTGTGTAATTCAATCTCTTTTTTGATTCCGATTGGATCTATACATTTTGATTCGGGTTGCTAACTCAACGGTAGAGTACTCGGCTTTTAAGTGCGACTAGCATTTTTTACACATTTGTATGAAGTAACGGATTCGTAGATACCATCGGTAGAGCTTTGTAAGACCGCGACTGATCCTGAAAGGAAGGAATGGAAAAAGCAGCATGTCGTATTAATATTAATGGAGAATTTTTAGAATATTTTATTCGTATCTTATCGGATCGATCCAAAATCTTGTTTGAATTCTTGACGCGGAAAAAAAAGAAAAAAAATGAAAATTAAAGTTGGGTTAAGTGAATAAATGGATAGAGCCCCTTGGCTCCAATTCTAGGGAAAAAAAAAAGCAACGAGCTTCTGTTCTTAATTTGAATAATTACCCGATCTAATTAAACGTTAAAAATATATTAGTGCTTGATACGGGAAATGTTTTTACCATAAGTAGATTATCGATTTTTTTTGAATCCTAATTATTAGTAGATATTCTCCATTAGAGTGTGGGGATGAATGTGTAGAAAAAGCAGTATATTGATAAAAATATTTTTTTTTCCAAAATCAAAAGATCGATTGGGTTGAAAAAATAAAGGATTTCTAACCATCTTGTTATCCTACAATGAACATAAACCGATTTAATTAGATGGAAAAAGAAAGGATAAAGAGTCCGTTGATAAGTCTTATCTGTTTCCGGGGTATCTATCTAGTCTTTTCTTACTATAATATCCTGTTTTGACTGTATCGTACTATGTGTCATTTAATAACCCAAGAAATCCCCTATCCCTGGTTTAAATCGAATTAAAAATAAAAAATAAATGGAGGAATTAAAAGGATATTTAGAACTAGATAGATTTAGGCAACATGACTTCCTATACCCACTTATCTTTCGGGAGTATATTTATGCACTTGCTCATGATCATGGTTTAAATAGATCTATTTTGTTGGAAAATGTAGCTTATGATAATAAATCTAGTTTACTGATTGTAAAACGTTTAATTACGCGAATGTATCAACAGAATCATTTGATGATTTCCACTAATGATTCTAACCAAAATCCATTTTTAGGATACAACAAGAATTTGTATTCTCAAATTATATCAGAAGGATTTGCAGTCATTGTGGAAATTCCATTTTCTTTACGATTAATATCTTCTTTAGAAGGGGCACAAATCGTAAGATCTTACAATTTACGATCCATTCATTCAATATTTCCTTTTTTAGAGGACAAATTACCACATTTAAATTATGTGGCAGATGTACTAATACCCTACCCCATCCATCTGGAAATCCTGGTTCAAACCCTTCGCTACCGGGTGAAAGATGCCTCCTCTTTGCATTTATTGCGGTTCTTTCTTCATGAGTATTCTAATTGGAATATTGTTATTATTCCAAATAAAGCTATTTCTATTTTTTCAAAAAGTAATCCAAGATTATTATTATTCCTATATAATTCTCATATATGTGAATACGAATCCGTCTTCCTTTTTCTCCGTAAAAAATCTTCTCATTTACGATTAACATCTTCTGGAGTCCTTTTTGAGCGAATTTATTTACATAGAAAAATAAAACATCTTGTCGAAGTCTTTGCTAATAATTTTCCGGGCATCCTATGTTTCCTGAAGGATCCTTTCATTCATTATGTTAGATATCAAGGAAAATCAATTATGGCTTCAAAAGATACGCCTCTTCTGATGAATAAATGGAAATATTACCTTGTCAATTTATGGGAATGTCATTTTTATGTGTGGTCTCACTTGGGAAGAATCTATATAAATCAATTATCCAAGCATTCCCTCGACTTTTTGGGTTATTTTTCAAGTGTGCGACTAAATACTTCAATGTTGCGGAGTCAAATGCTAGAAAATTCATTTCTAATAAATAATGCTCCCAAGAAGCTCGATACAATAGTTCCAATTATTCCTCTGATTGGATCATTGGCTAAAGCGAAATTTTGTAACGCATTAGGGCATCCCATTAGTAAGATGACTCGGGCCGATTTATCGGATTTTTATATTATCAATCGAT